TTCGCTGACTGAATCCATCCATAAACCTAGACCCCTCCCACCTTCGTAACCAAAGCGACAGAATCCAAGGGTGACCTTTGGATTCTGAAGTAGGGGGGCAAGGAGGAGCACGTAGGAATGCCGACCACTACATAAGCCACTGGTGGCTGATAAAAAGCGAGCAGCAAGCGCTGACGCCAGAAAAGCAGCGAGCTCCGCTTTCAGAAGCGAGCCGCGCTAGCCTAGCTAGCTAACGTTTTTCAGCTGGCTGTTATGTTAGTTGTAGCGCGCTAGCGCGCCTTCCCTCCTTCTCTCACTTCGGAAAGATTTCGCAGTATTTTCTTATGATGACCTGGTCGAGAGAGTACGATACATCGGTGTAAAAGATTGAGTGGGATCTGTGAGGTTGGTTATAGTAAGGCCTGGCCTGAAGTGCGCGACTTACGAAAAGGTAAGCGGTTAGGTTTACTTTGCCCCCATTTTTAGCTTTTTCTGAATCTAATCCCATTTTGATTCTCCGCGGGATCTATGTTTCCCAGCCACTAAGGTTCCGTTCGGTCCTCTTCCCCATGGGTATGGTATATGAACGTGAGAGCAGAGCAGGAAGTTCTAGCATAAGAAATCCTTCTATTCCAATAGGCCGAGTGAACTGCATGTGTCCTGCCTCCGGGGAATCACGCCTATCGAATGAATGATTGAAGAAAGAAATTCACTTTGTCCAAAGTTCGTTTTTCGACACGCCTTTTCGCTTTTCTCGTAGTGGAGCAAAAAAGAAATTTCGCCTATAACTATAATATGAGGGGGGTCCATCCGCGGATTCTTTTTTTAAGGCGCGCGCGATAAAGAGCTCCTGTTTCATACTTGAGATATGCCTTACCATTGAAAGTGCACGCCCACTTCAGTTTCCTTGCAATGAGCTTCCTCCAGGGGGCATTCTCCACAAACTGAGTGTTTCCAGAGATGGGTTTTTTCCCCTGTTCCAGGAACCCAGGTGGTGATTGAATTAGATTCCATGTTTGAATCATTCCCATCCACCCGGCCGGGAAAGAAAGGTTTCCCTATTTTCTGAGCCTATTTAGATTTAGTAAGATAGTCATTCTTCGAAAGGTTTTTATCTACCATTACCATAAAGCGATTTCTGCCCCTTAGTCTAAAAATATGGTCGAAGATTTCATAATTGTTTAGCTCTGAGCATTCGGCTGACACTCCCACCGCGACACCCGGTTGGCAAACCGTTTTCCATACTACCCTTTGACTGTGCCGTTCCATAACAATTCTCTCATGATTTTATCTATACGTTCTTCCACCCCTGTCAAGGTAGGTTCTATCAAACAAATATTTCCCAGCACCACCTTTAGAAGTTGGACTCTTCCAGGGAGCGATAGCCACCGTACCGATTGCTCCAGTTCTATTATTCTTCGTTGAATTTTATCTATGCCATCTCACTTAAATTTAAGGGTACCAGTCTTTCTTGCTTGTCTTTTTCCCGGGGACTTACTTTACTTTATATGAATGGATCTTAACTCCTAGCTTCACGGATGCCCATAATATCTTTGATTCTTCTCTGGGCTCTCTTCTCTTAGATTAGAGGAGCTTTTCCTTGAGTGAATTGCTGCTCCAGAGGCTCTGCAGAACTGCTCTAGAATCTTTCGCCTTAGCTTCCTTGGATGATGCTTCCCCTACTAGTTTCGTGTCATCGGCGAAAAGCCAATGATTCATTGCTCAGACTGACTTCTATAGGGCGGGGCTAGAAGCATACCTTTGATCCCCCCTTCTTCCATTGCTCTGTTGAGTCATCTACCAATCATTATGTATAGGTAGGGGGATTCCTCTGCGACTTTTGAAAGCTTCCTGGTCTGCCATTTACCATTGCTGCAATCCAAGACTTTGAAATGCAGGGCTATTATTAAAGAAAGATGATTTGAAAGATGAACCTAAAATTGAGCCTATCATATGCGCTGTCCATGTCCTGACTATCATCCGTCTTCTTTTCCCTCGTTTGGCTTCATAGATGGCTTCTTGGACACAACATATGTTCTCCGTGATGCTTCTGTCCTTGATGAAAGCTCCCTTGCGCCTTCCTGGCCGTGAATGAAGTTCTTTCTCCCCAATCTTTTTGCTATGACCTACCTTTGTCGCTGTGGAAGGTCTGAATCTCTCTAACAACTCAGGTCTGCTTTCCTTTGGGATCAGGGAGATAAATGATGAGTTTACTGACCCTATCCTAAATTCCACTAGATCTCGTTGAAAGTAGTCCCGAAATAGGTTCACTTGAAAGCCGCCTTATTGAATATGGGGGCTTTCTTTGGCTTGCTCTCGAATATTACCTAATAGTTTCAGTACTCACTGGTTCATCAAGGAATGTGTCATTCCCAGCCCAGCAAAGCCTACTCTACGTTGTACTTTCAAGCCAGAACTAGGGCAACCTTCCACTTCATGGGGGCCTACCCATGAAGTAGCTTGCCCCCTGAGAGGGAGCGCACTTCTCTTTTCCCCTACTTGTATTAATGGGGGTACTAAGTTCGGGCTTCTCTAAAGGGAAGCCCTCTCTTCTGCCACGCGCTCCTATCAATATAGATGAGAGTATATTGAAAGATCAATTTGCATGCGTCCCAACGGATACAAACAAGTGGAGTTAATGCTATATATCCTCCTTTCCTTAGTAGGGTTTATCCCTAAACAAGATACCGATTCAAGCTCATTTAGGGCGAGTGTCACGATGAAGGGATTCCTCGAAAGAAGCCCTCGGTATGGGGGGGGATAAAGGGGTATGTTAGTAAAATAGAGGGACGGGGGCGTAGTCCACGGTTTTAGCCTTAAGCTAGTAAGGGCTGTAGTTCTTGTATTGGACGAACCAAAGCGTTAAATAGCGCCGTTTAGTGGCGTGCAGGGAGTAGTCGTCTTGTTGCTGGTAGGTGCTACTATTTGAGTTGACAACAATACACTGCGGTATGTGTGAGTCAAGATTTTCCTTAGTGATCCGAAGGAGCAATTGGAGTTACTGCAGACTGGCTTCCTCCCATATACCCCCGCTGACTGTGCTTGCTTATGCTTGCTTTGAGTACGCTTGACTTTGTCTGGGTTCGTCTAGCTTTGCATTGCTTGCCTTGGACTCACTTTGCCCAGCTTTGCATCCCCCCCCGAAAAAGCGCCTTTCGCCCTGGTCCCATTCCTGTTATTTACTGAGCAATTTTAAAAAATGTTCATACTTTTTAGGTATATGAGATAGAAAGTGTGTCGGTTGATAATGCCCTTTATCGAGCTAAAAACACGTTCATTCACTGCTATATTCGAATTAAATTCAAAGCAACGTCGACGGAAGCGGGAAGACCAGAAAGAGATACAAGATCAGGGGACTTTTGTTCGAAACCCTTATTCTCACCTAAGGGCGTCCCCGTAGAAAGGAACTCAACTCAACAACGAGAAAGTCGAAGCAGAACAAGAACTACTGGATTCCCGTAGCAGAAAGAACCGGAACACCTTCTTACCGTAATAGCACTAAGACACGAACTCGACGTAGCAACCATAACTCTCTCACGACAACCAGAGACTCGCCTTAAGTAAAGTCAACAACCGACAAGATAGGGCTCAGCAAAAAAAAAGTACTCTCATAGAAAGGTCGCCCCCCCTAAATAGTCAACTCCAGTGCGCTTAGCCGGTCTAATTCCGGCTTGTAGTGAGAGGGCAGGCTCCGTTCTACTCCTTTCCTTCTATTAGAGTCTAGGCCCGTCCTATTTCTTTTCAGTATGCGGGCGGTAGAGATTTCTTGTCTGGTCCAGCCGTATTCTGCTCCCCGAAGTGCACCGAGTTGTCCTGTCCTCTCTCGACTTGATGCGAGGACCAGCTCTGCTGCACTGGAGTTTATATCCCTATCTATCCATTCTGTATGAACCATATTCCTTGTCGTGAGTGACGGGCCAGTTCGATATACAGTTTGCACAAGGAACTTCAATTCACAGGTCTAGATTCTATAGAGTGATCGAGATGGCTCTAAAGAGCGAAAAAAGCCATAATTTTTTTTATATGCTTCTAATGTTCTCCATTTAGGTAGGTCGCTTCCCGGATCTCCATTTCTCCCGCCCCTTAAAACTCCTGTACCACTGAATTCGCTTTGATTCAATTGCACTCTCCATTCGAAGCAGCGTTACAGTCCGGTTCGCTGCGCGGACTTCCGCCCACGGTACAAGAGGGACAAAAGGAAGAGCATATCACTCTAAGAGCGCACCAGAAGACCGATCTTCGATCCTCCATCTCCTGGTGGGTGTTACGTTGAAGTGTAGGCCGGCTTAAGTGGTAGCAGACCTCTCATACTTGCCTCCGTGTGAGATTCCCCCAGGTTTGTCCTCTGCTACAGTTTCAGGCCGCAAGAAGACTATACGACAAGGGACCCCTTGAAGATCCTAAACCTGCTGTTGGTTGATCGATCCTGCGAGAACCACCAGTCCCGCGTTCCACGGTAGTAGCTTGTTCGGATCGCGTCTCCCTTTTAGTAGACGTCATAAACCATTCCGTATTCAGCCGCCGCTTAGTGCCGCTCCGCATGAGCCCGCTTACGCCCCTTTGGAAACTAGATGTGGAAACTTCGGCGAGCATCCGGAATGAATGAAGTAGGCCTAGAACTGGCCTTACTTAGTCATCCAGATGTTCTTTGAATAGTTGTAGCAGACAGGTGCACCTTTAGAAAGACTACTATAGTGTTTTTCTGAGGTAGGTTGCTTTGTAAAAAAAACGACTTTCTCGTTTTTCTGATGGGACCAGCAAGCAGCAAGCTACGGCGAAAAGCAGCGAGCTCCGCAACAAGAGCGAAGCGAGCCGCGCTAGCGCGCTGTCGTTTTTCAGCTGGCTGCTAGTTGTAGCGCGCGTACTCTTATTCTGCTAGACTCCATAAAAATCCGCCACTCGTTGGTGTTCAATTCTGTTCTTTGAGACTATGCCTTCAATTCCATTCTGCGTATCCCTAGTAGCAGTCTTCTTGCTGGCCTCAACCCAACATGCATTTTCGAGTGCCGTGCCGGGGCGATAGGCGCGCCGCAGTCACGCATTCGAGCAAGAGCCTTTGTCTTTCTTCGCTATGTAAATAGAGGGCCGGAATAAGTGCCAGACCCTCAACAAAAGAATGGATTAAGGTGATAGAGTGTTATCAGGAGACGCTAGGCTTCGGAATTGATCAATTTTCTCTTTTTTTTTCGTAAGCGGATTTAGCTCATCAAGTTCTTGTTTGATCTGCCGCTGTTAGAACACCACAATATTCGTCCTTTTGGGGTTAATGCTCTCAATGGTGAATCGATCATTCGCTATCCTTTGAGTTATGAGAGGACGGAATGGAAGAAAAGTAATGAAACCTGCGATGGCTACTGAATAACCTCCTTTTACTTTATCAATAATAAAGCCTTTTACCTTTGTATTCGTTCGCCAAATCTTGTTCAGTTCCATCCAAGCTCGGTTTTGTCTGCATCTTCGTGGAAGAAGAAGAAGCGGTTCACCAGCCACTACATCTGTGGATCCCACCAAAGCATTAAACCTGGCGGCTGCTCGCTCTTTGATCAGGGATTCACCGGCCACTAGATCGATGAAGAATCTCTCCAAAATCTGCTCTTTGATCAGTGATTCACCAGCCACTACATCCAGGGATCCCACCTTATTCTCAAACCTGGTGGCTCGGTTGATTGGCACTCCTGTAGGCTCATCTTGCATACAAATTCTAGGGGTCCCAGGTCCTGCATCCACCAAGAACATTTCTTCCCTTAAGCGTAAAACGGAAGATTGTGAGGCGTTTCCACTACATAAGAAAAAACTGGAATTAGATCTTGGAAATGATCGACTCAAATAGATGCTCATCATAAGCTTTCTTTTTCCTCCTCTTCCTATTGATCAGAAGCATCCAGCAGCGCCACGCCAGTAGAAAGAGTTAAGCTACTAAGCTAAGCTGCTGTTGGGGAACTCGGTAGAAGCGATTTGCCGCTTCCGCCTCGCTAGGCTTCACAAGAGCTACCCCTATATAGAATGACAAAGACGCCTTCTCCCCTCCCGCGTGGCATCCCTTACTGAGAGCCTATCCCTGTCCCAATTTTATATATATCCTTTTCTTATGCCAAATGCATAGCTACCAACAGCAGCGAGAGAGGCAGCAGTCAAAGTGGCCGCATCTTGCCCGCAGATTCACTAGTTCCAGATCCCAAAGATCGAAAGTAAGATACAGATCCTCCAGTTGCTGAGCAAATTTGAGTACCAGTCCGGGGGTGGATACAGATCCAGTGCTGGTTGATCCGGTTGACCGAAATGATTATCGAAACCCAGCTCAGTTGATTCACCTAAAGCAGTTGAATTGATTCTTCTCGTTCGACAGTTATAGATTCTCTATAAGCCTTTATTGATCCGCTAGTAGCAGATATAGCTCCACATCCAGCTAGCGGCAAAGGCAGTTAAGACGGGGTGGTTATAGTAGTAGTTATTGCTATTGTCGGAACACATTGACTAGGAACGGGGAGCTGAGACGGCTTATACGCCTTTACTCGTATCGGGACACAGCCGGAGCTAAGACCTTGGACAGGGCACTGCCAGCCCCCTCGACCCGTCTCAGGTACGGAGACCCAGATCCCAAGGAGGAGAGAGGGAACACATGCCTGCTAATTCCGGAACATCTCTTCTTGGAACACGAGCAAATGGTGGATCCGCGTGCGATAGGTTATGGCTCTGAGTTGGGCCCGCCCACAGGATATGGAACTAAGCGAAGGGATGCGGGCAATGGATCTCTAACGCCGGAACTAGATATGCAACTAGAAAAGGATCTGCCGGTGGATCTGCCAGTGGATCCGCTGGGTCAATTGCTTTAATGGGTTCTTAAACAAGGTCAATTGGATCTAGGTAAACTTCAATCGGTTATTCGACGAGAACTGCTAGTGCTTCTTCTCAGCTCGGTCGACGTTCACAGGGTTCAACAATGAATATTCCCACCCCTTCGTAGCAGCTTCTGACCCTGTTTCAACTTCTACCTCTATCTTGACTGCTGCCGTTGCTGCTGAAACTACCCGCTTTGGATCTTTCTTTTTTCTTTGAAACTTTCTATGACTCTCGAACTGCTGAGTCAACAAGGTAAACTCTCACTAATACGGGCCGGGATGCTGTCTTTACCGGCGCTATTGCCTCCCTGCCCTCGATGCCTTTGGTACCTCTGCTTACTCAGATGCTCCTACCTTTGCGTCTGTTACCCTTGCTGCTGAAGCCTATGCCTCTATCTATCCTTGTTAGATCACGTAGATTCGGAGAGATCGAAGGAGCATGAATGGCTACTCAATTCAGTCTCGTTTAGGAGGTCGTTCCTCTCCTAGCAGGGGGGAAGGGAAATACGCACTTCATATTATATATGATGCTATGCTGCTGCTTTCTCTTCTGTTGACTATCCCGCTATTGGTGATGGCGGTGCAACTCGTGCTGCTTAAACGGATGCTTTCTTGGATGCCGATGGTCCTAGTGCTGCTTAAACGAATGCTGGTGATTCAGGATCAACGAATGGCTCTGGAT